TGGGTTTCGCTCTAGTGCACGAAAATAATATTCCAAAGCTTTTGTATGTTCTCCGTTTCTTGTGTGGATAAGGCCTATGTTATAGAGTATATAACTTCGATCATAGGGATCCATTTCTAGTCGCATAGCTTCATAATAATTCTGTAAAGCTTCCGCATAATTTCCTTCGGATTGAGCCGACATCCGTTACGGTCGTCAGTCGATTCAAAAAATCTCCGTTTCAGAACCGTACATGAGATTTTCATCTCATACGGCTCCTCCTTTATGTACATAATGAGACTAATACATGGAATAACAAAAGATTGAACTATTCTCAATATAAACTGAGTGGGGCTGGTGTTTTTACACGAAATCTCTAACCAACCTTCTTGTAAAAGATCTTTACTTTCCTTAACATCAAATCTGTTGATACTAGATAAAAAAAAGGGTGACTCCCGCAATTTATTTGTCTTAAACGCCGCTTAATTTTCAGGAATTAGTCACTTCAACAGTTTTCGATGGCTATACAGGTATCCAAAACACGAACGAGATGGGTGTTTGTTGTCCCAACCATGCTTGCTAGTCCCGATCCTCATAAGGAAAAGGGATAAGTTATAACAAAATTTTCCTGTTGTTGATTCCGAGGAGTAGTGCCTCTTCCTCTATGCCTCCTATTAGTACTAGTGGAGTAGGTTTGACCTAACACAACCATAGGTGTAACCTTGCGCTCAATACTCTATTAATCAACAATTGAAGCATTTGAGGTTGCATTAATCGGGGATACACGACAGAAGGGCTTGTTTTATTTACAAACTTCACCTTCACCAAGCGTATAATTATTTGAAATAATTTTTTTTATATCCCGAATAAGATAATTATTATGCAGCTTTTTCCTAAGAACGTTAAAAAATAGAAAAAAAAATGAAATTAAAGAAAAGTATAAAATAACTAAATAAAAAATAATCAAATCGCACCATCTCTGTAATAAGCGAATGCCTCTTTCTCCCCCGAAGTTGTCGGAATTATTCGTAATAAGATATTGGCTACAATCGAAAAGGTCTTATCAATAAAATTTCCAGTTATTTGAGATCTAGACATAGGCAGAAATTCATGCTATAATTTCTTTTAATTACTTTCGTGAGAAAATAATCCCACAACCAACGGAATTTGACAGTACGAAATAACATAAAAGCGGACTGATTAAAATGAACCTTCTACTCAAATTGTTCCTTTTTTGCAGGACTCAATAAAAACAAAACTAATAAATATTTGAAGACGATTAGATTTCAACTAAATCTTAAATGTAGTAGTATTAAAAATATCGGAAAATTTTTTTATTTTATCAAAGTTGAAAAATTCGAGAAGTTTTAAGTAAATTCTGATCCAAAGAGAAAAAAGGGTTGAATAATCGCTCTATGATGGATGAAAATAGACTAACCATTCATTTTGTGGTGTGTATATAACGGGTAATACACTATACAATCAAGCTGGAATAAATCTATGGGATAAGAAGTTATGATAAGGGGTTCTTGTTAAAAGATCTCAAACTTGAAAGTCATTTTCAAATTTTTATGAAAATAGAATAATGGGCTAAACTAAATAAAACGATGGGAACTATTAAAGATAGTCAAAAAAAAAAAAGATCAATCAGTGGAGTTGTTCCAATTAAGTGATTTACTCCGGTATAAAAATAAAAATTCAAAACGAAAATTTGGAGTCCCATCTTCGTAAACATGAATAGATACCTTTATTTGTTGTTTTTAAGAGTTTGTTCCACAAAATTCTCTCGTTTCCCCAGCCTCGACTCAGGTTTGACAAAGTTTTTCGATTTTTTTTTAGTTAAAATTAATTAAATAAAATTAATTAAAATAGGGTGTACGCATTTATCCAAAAATCCAATATGAATCACTATTCACTCGACTTATTATCAACTTTCTCATTATGTAGGAGAGATGGCCGAGTGGTTCAAGGCGTAGCATTGGAACTGCTATGTAAGCTTTTGTTTACCGAGGGTTCGAATCCCTCTCTTTCCGTACCCTTCAGCTAATTCACCAAGCTTAATCTTGGTTGACCGCAATATCTCAAAGCAAATAAAAAAGGGATACCATTATTCCAACCTTTCTTTGATATGGTTTGGCTATTGCTAATCTCAATTTTGGTAATATCGAAAATACTAAAAAGAATAGACAAGAAATTAAAACCTCCCTATCAATCTATGATATATGAATGGAAAAAAAATCTCTTACTTAAAAACTCTTTATATGGGTCGAAAGGCAAAATTTTGTGAATCCTTCTTATTTTCGTTAAGTTTAAGTCTGACGAGAATAATATTCTACAACTAGTAATTCATTTATTTTCAAACCGACCCATTTACTATCTAGTATTTCATTGACTGATCCTTTATATTGGAATGGGTGAAGGGTCAAATGTTTTGGCACTTCCTCACGGGAGGTTGAATCAAGATAATTTTGAACCAGAGACTTAGATTTTTGTTCATCTTTCACTGTAATAATATCGCGGGGTTTGCAGCGATAACTTGGTATATCTACTATACCACCATTAACTAAAATATGTCTATGGTTAACTAATTGGCGTGCTTGAGGAATAGTCGAAGTTATGCCTAATCGAAAAAGGATGTTATCCAACCGCATTTCAAGCAATTGTAGTAAAACTTGACCTGTTGATCCTTTTGCTTTTCCGGCGATATGAACGTATTTAAGTAATTGGTGTTCTGTAAGACCATAATGAAAGCGTAATTTTTGTTTTTCTTCTAAACGAATACGATATTGAGATTTTTTACCGGGGCGTAATTGGTTTCTAAAATCGTTTCCAGCGCTAGGCTTTTTAGTAGTTAGTCCCGGTAAAGACCCCAGACGACGTATTTTTTTGAAACGAGGCCCTCTGTAACGTGACATAAAGACTCCTTATGAAATTGCATAAACCTAAATGAAATATGAAATTAAACTAAATGCTAAATAGAAAAATGAAAAAATACGATATAAATTTGAAATCCCACAAAAAATTAATTCAAATTTATTGAAATATTGTACTACAAAGAAAAATTCGAAAGAATAATTAGATTAATTGTATCACTATCCCGGCCTTAATACTTAATATATTATAAAAAAGATATCTAATTTATCTTATAAAATAGAATATTTTCTCTAATATCAAACTTAATTAATTTCAAACTATTAATTACTAAAAACTCTTCAAGAATATTCATATTAATATAATAAGAATATAAAAATCAAAGTAAAGTTAAGGGTTCTTTTTTTGATTTAGTCTACATAGATAAAACCCCTCCCATTTTTATTGGAAATTATTAGGAGATAATAGAAGGGTGCTATTTGGGAAAAGCAAAAGAAGCCTTTTCAATTTCGTTGATTTCACATTTTTAACTATGTAAAAAAAATCAAACAAATGGAGAAGAGCCCACTATCGGAGTCGAACCGATGACCATCGCATTACAAATGCGATGCTCTAACCTCTGAGCTAAGCGGGCTCACATAACATAAATTGTACCCACATAGGAATTTATTAAACTGCTGGAATCTTAGCTATATAACTAATTCTTCAGCTACTAATTAATATATAATTTATATAATTGGATCTATTTATCTTATCAAATATATAATTATCAATATCTTAATTAGCTAGTAAGATCTTTTGAATTCAAATTAAAATTGAATTAATTTTTTTTGTATTTTAATAAAAAAAAAAATAAGGAATTTTCCGTTATAGCCATTAGATTCGTTATGGTTATTAAAGTATTCAATATATAGAGTAATAAAATTTCTTTTTAGTTATTTTTCGTTCGGAAAGATAAGAGCTAAGACGAAAACAAAAGAATCGACCCTTCAAGTATTCAAAATTGCATGCTAAAAACACTAGAAATTGGGGAAAATATTTAAATATATAATATATGTAATATATACGTAGACTTATACTATTAACTATTAGGCAGAAGAATAGTATATAATATATAGAATAGACTAATACTATTTATTATAGTATATCCATACTGTATGGATCAATACTGTATATTGAATTGATGAATTCAATAGTACGATCATAATATAACTGAAAGAAAAAGCAAAATATTTGGATAATTTGGATATCATTATCCAAATTACAAAGCAAAAAGGGGATATGGCGAAATTGGTAGACGCTACGGACTTAATTGGATTGAGCCTTGGTATGGAAACCTACCGAGTGATAACTTTCAAATTCAGAGAAACCCTGGAATGAAAACTGGGCAATCCTGAGCCAAATCCGTTTTTATCAAAACAAACAAGGATTCAGAAAGCGATATCGAAAAAAGATAGGATAGGTGCAGAGACTCAATGGAAGCTGTTCTAACAAATGGAGTTGGCTGCGTTGCGTTAGTAAAGGAATCCTTGTATCAAAACTCGATACAGGATGAAGGATAAACGTATCCGTACTGAAATACTCTCTCCCAATGACAACCCCAATCCATTCCATATTTCTTTTTAATTTATTGAAAATTAAAAGAATTCTTGTGAATCAATTCGAAAAGGATATCCAATCTTCATGGATCAAATTCTTTATTCCATCAAAATATGAAAGAATTGATTAATTCGACGAGAATAAAGATAGAGTCCCATTCTACATGTCAATATCGACAACAATGAAATTTATAGTAAAAGGAAAATCCGTCGACTTTAAAAATCGTGAGGGTTCAAGTCCCTCTATCCCCAAAAAGGCCTATTTTATTCCCTAAATATTTAGCCTATCCTCTCAGTTCATTAGTGGTTCAAAATTCGTTATGGTTCTCGTTCATTCTAATTGGATCTAAGCGGAAATTTTTTTATTATACTTATAAGAAGACTTTTTCATATTTGAAATACGTACAAACGGTCATCTTGGAGAAAATACCCCTAATATCATCTAAAATTTGAATAATTAGTAATTCATTTAATTACTAGTACTATACTGAAACTTACAAAGCCTTTTTGTAAAAATAAAAAAAGGAATTCCACCAGATTAGATTATAGATA